CCATTTGATATAATTGCTATGCTTAGTGTGTGACTCGTTGGTTTTTTAGGGTTAGGATTAAAAAAGGACCAGCCCCATAGTATGAACTAATAACCAACTCATCACTTCGTATTATCTGGATATAAAGAACCAGTCAAGATATGATAAATCAGTCATATCTTTGTAGCAACTGAAATTTTTTTTGCATAAACTTTAATTAGAAGTTGTAAAACAAAATGAAAGAAGTAAAGGTGTGGATAAATGGAAGGATGAGAGAAAGAGAGAAAAAGAATATCAATGATATAGAATTCCAATATGTAAGGTCTACGAGTCATCTCATAAAAGACAGTGTAATAAAGCATCAATACTAATTGATTCATCCATAATTAAATATTAAATGAATCAAGAAAAAATAAAGAGCTTGGAGCCAATAAAGACTAAGAAGATTGACTCAGGAACAAATTGGATTATGAGCTCCATTGTAGAATTCGGACCTAATCATTAAGTACGAAGCGATGGGAACGATGGAACCTGTGCATGCAAAAGATTTTATTGAAAAAATGAATCTTAATGATTCACTAGTCGGGATGGCGAAATGAACCGGAGATTAATTCATCTATTGGGAGAAGTCACGAACGAGCCCTACAAATGAAATAGAGATTGAAAGAGTAAATATTCGCCCGCGAAAACTTTTTTTTTTTTTAGTTGCTAAACTTGGATAAAGGACAAAACAAAATAAAGATTTTTTAGAACGTTCTAAAAAAAACTATTTTTCACAAAAAATGTTAATCATTTCAATTAAATGTTTTTAATCCTTTTATTCGTGAGGAGCTGGATGAGAAGAAACTCTCACGTCCGGTTCTGTAGTAGAGATGGAATTGTGAAACAACCATCAACTATAACCCCAAAAGAACTAGATTCCGTAAACAACATAGAGGAAGAATGAAGGGAATATCTTATCGAGGTAATCACATTTGTTTCGGTAAATATGCTCTTCAGGCACTTGAACCTGCTTGGATCACATCTAGACAAATCGAAGCAGGTCGACGAGCAATGACACGAAATGCACGCCGTGGTGGAAAAATATGGGTCCCTATATTTCCAGACAAACCGGTTACAGTAAGACCCGCTGAAACACGTATGGGTTCGGGAAAGGGATCCCCTGAATATTGGGTAGCTGTTGTTAAACCAGGTCGAATACTATACGAAATGGGTGGAGTAACCGAAAATATAGCTAGAAGAGCTATTTCAATAGCAGCATCCAAAATGCCTATACGAACTCAATTCATTATTTCAGGATAAAAATGTAGAACCAACAGAAATGAATCTTGGGGATGAAAGTTTCTTTTTTTGGACAAAAAATATTCCTTTTTTTCTTCATCCTTTGCATTGGAAGAATAGACTAAAAAATTGATATGATTCAACCTCAGACCCATTTAAATGTAGCAGATAACAGCGGGGCTCGAGAATTGATGTGTATTCGAATCATAGGAGCTAGCAATCGTCGATATGCTCATATTGGTGACGTTATTGTTGCTGTGATCAAAGAAGCAGTACCAAATATGCCCCTAGAAAAATCAGAAGTAGTCAGAGCTGTAATTGTTCGTACCTGTAAAGAACTTAAACGTGACAGCGGTATGATAATACGATATGATGACAATGCTGCAGTTGTGATTGATCAAGAAGGAAATCCAAAAGGAACTAGAATTTTTGGTGCGATCCCCCGGGAATTGAGACAATTAAATTTTACTAAAATAGTTTCATTAGCTCCCGAGGTATTATAAAATGAGATCACTTATATGTTTATAGTGGGTATTTGAAAGAAATAGATTAAGAACTAGATTAATTAGTAGATTGTGTCTCACGCATATACCTTTAATAATTCATATTCATAAAACAAATAAGTAAAAAAAAAAAAAAAGAAAAACATGTTGATTATATCCAAGTTTGGGGCACCCATAATTTTAGTTCACCATGGGTAGGGACACTATTGCTGAGATAATAACCTCTATACGAAATGCTGATATGGATAGAAAAAGAGTGGTTCGCATCGCATCTACTAATATTACCGAAAATATTGTTAAAATACTTCTCCGAGAAGGTTTTATTGAAAACGTTAGAAAACATCGAGAAAAAAACAAATCTTTTTTGGTTTTAAACCTGCGGCATAGAAGGAATAGGAAAAGACCCTATAGAAATTTTTTAAATTTAAAACGGATCAGTCGACCCGGTCTACGAATCTATTCTAACTCTCAACGAATTCCTAGAATTTTAGGTGGGATGGGGATTGTAATTCTTTCTACTTCTCGAGGTATAATGACAGACCGAGAGGCTCGACTCGAAGGAATCGGCGGAGAAATTTTGTGTTATATATGGTAATCCTTTTAATATCCAAATTGGATCCGAAACTTCTTCCTATTTCTAAAAAAAAGAAAAGGGACGAGTTGTCTAATATCGTTCCTCCTCCATTAGTTGATACTTCAAGGAGGCTTTACCTGGAATGAAAGAACAAAAATGGATTCATGAAGGTTTAATTACTGAATCGCTTCCCAATGGTATGTTCCGGGTTCGGTTAGATAATGAAGATCTGATCCTGGGTTATGTTTCAGGAAAGATCCGGCGTAGTTTTATACGGATACTGCCAGGAGATAGAGTCAAAATTGAAGTAAGTCGTTATGATTCAACCAGAGGACGTATAATTTATCGACTCCGCAACAAGGATTGGAAGGATTAGGTGGTTTTTATTCAATATGATTCGAGATGCAAAATTTCAAGAAACTTATTTTCTTCCAAGAAGTAGATTCAGAATTAAGATAAGGAATGACAAATATGAAAATAAGAGCTTCTGTTCGTAAAATTTGTGAAAAATGTCGCCTAATCCGTAGGCGGGGGCGCATTATAGTAATTTGTTCCAACCCGAGACATAAACAAAGACAAGGATAATCAGACTCACTAAAGGACTCGATGTACAAATAAGGAATCTGTTTTGACATGAAATGGATATATCCATATATCTCTGACTCATATTTATGAGATGATAAAATATGGCAAAAGCTATACCGAGAATTGGTTCACGTAGAAATGGACGTATTGGTTCACGTAAGAGTGCACGTAGAATACCAAAGGGGGTTATTCATGTTCAAGCAAGTTTCAATAATACCATTGTCACGGTTACAGATGTACGGGGTCGGGTAGTTTCTTGGTCCTCAGCGGGTACTTGTGGATTCAAGGGTACGAGAAGAGGGACACCCTTTGCCGCTCAAACTGCAGCAGCAAATGCTATTCGTACAGTAGTAGATCAAGGTATGCAACGAGCAGAAGTCATGATAAAGGGTCCCGGTCTCGGAAGAGACGCAGCATTACGAGCTATTCGTAGAAGTGGTATACTATTAACTTTCGTACGGGATGTAACCCCTATGCCACATAATGGTTGCAGACCCCCGAAAAAAAGACGTGTGTAGAAATGAACATTGAATAAATTTCAAGAGAAACAAGAGAAATAAATGATTCAATCAAATAAAATAATATTACTATGGTTCGAGAGAAAGTAACAGTATCTACTCGGACACTACAGTGGAAGTGTGTTGAATCAAGAGAAGACAGTAAACGTCTTTATTATGGACGCTTTATTCTGTCTCCACTTATGAAAGGTCAAGCCGACACAATAGGCATTGCGATGCGAAGAGCTTTACTTGGAGAAATAGAAGGAACATGTATCACACGTGTAAAATCTGAGAACGTCCCACATGAATATTCTACCATAGCGGGTATTCAAGAATCGGTCCATGAAATTTTAATGAATTTAAAAGAAATTGTATTGAGAAGTAATCTATATGGAACTTGTGACGCGTCTATTTGTGTCAGAGGTCCAGGATATGTAACTGCTCAAGATATCATCTTACCACCTTATGTAGAAATCGTTGATAATACACAACATATAGCTAGCTTGACAGAACCAATTGATTTGTGTATTGGATTACAAATCAAGAGAAATCGCGGATATCTTATCAAAATGCCACATAACTTTCAAGATGGAAGTTATCCTATAGATGCTGTATTCATGCCTGTTCGAAATGCGAATCATAGTATTCATTCTTATGGGAATGGGAATGAAAAACAAGAGATACTCTTTCTCGAAATATGGACAAATGGGAGTTTAACTCCGAAAGAAGCACTTCATGAAGCCTGCCGGAATTTGATTGATTTATTTATTCCCTTTTTACATAAGGAAGAAGAAAACTTACCTTTAGAGGACAATCAACACACGGTTCCTTTATCCCCTCTTACCTTTTACGATAAATTGGATAAACTCAGAAAAAACAAAAAAAAAATAGCATTGAAATCGATTTTTATTGACCAATCAGAATTCTCTCCCAGGGTCTATAATTGCCTCAAAAGGTCCAATATATATACATTATTGGACCTTTTGAATAACAGTCCGGAAGATCTCATGAAAATTGAACATTTGCGCCTAGAAGATATAAAACAGATATTGGTCATTCTAGAAAAACATTTCGCAATTGATTTACCAAAAAAGAAGTTTTAAATCTATTGTATTTTTTTCGTCTTTTTTTTTTTTCATTAAGATGAAAATAGGTTTTGAATCTTTAGCACAATTCATATATTCGAAAGAAATTCAGAATTGAATAGATGTATCTAGGGAGAATTCGCTTGAAAGCGACTATTCCCTAGATACACACGTCGTGTTATTTCACAATTGAATCAAATTAAAAAAGACCTAAAGTTAGGGATTTATCAATAGGTAATGTTGCACCAATACCCAACCAAAGAGCGACTGCAGTACCAATCAAAAAGACGGTTGTCGCTACTGGACGACGAAATGGATTTTGGAATTTATTAACATTCTCTAAAAAGGGTACTGTTAATAATCCCGCAGGTACTGAAACCATTAAAAGAACACCCAATAATTTATTGGGCACTGTACGAAGTATTTGAAATACGGGAAAGAAATACCATTCAGGTAATATTTCCAAAGGGGTTGCAAACGGATCTGCCGGTTC